AAAAAAAAAAATAATGCCGAAATAATGCCTATACTCTATATTCTAGTAGAATGACTAATTAGTTATTTTTTTCTTTCATCGTCCCAAACATATCAATATTAGCACCGATCGTACGTAAATGTAACTCGTTGTTTAAGCAACTATTCAGAGTTCCCAGAGCTCCTTGTAATGCTTGTTGTAAAACCCTCTGTTGCACTTGATTAATCGCCCTTTGTTGTTCAAAATGAATTGTTTCATTTTTGTAATTTTCGAATTGTTCCAAAGTTGTATAAATTGAATTAATTAAATTCAATTTTTCTCGTTCTATCTCGGAATAACCATTCACTCGAAACCGATCCGCTTCCGTTTCTACTTTTCTTAAGCGGGCCCGGGCTTTCTCCAGCTGTTCAACAGCTGCTTCCCGTAGTTCTTCTGAATTTCGAATAGTTCTCAAGATTCTCTGTTTTCGATTATCTAATAAATCACTTAACAGTCCCTTTCCAAAAAAAATTAATACACCTAGCACTACACTTAGATTTATTAGATTTGTTGCTAAAATATCGGTATCAAACCCGAAACTTCCGGCGGATGGCCAGTAAATGAAGCAAAGAAAAGAATCGGTTATATTTTTCATATGATCGCATCTCCTCTTATGGATAGACTAATTTTGTTTCTACGATTCCCAGTTTTTTTTTTTATTCGTTTTTTTATATTAAATTAAAGTTTATTCTATAATATTAGAATATTTTCATTTCTTACTAATAATTAATATGAATTACTAGTAAGAATATGAATATAATAAGAATTTGATTCTATCTATTAGAGAATATAGAATAGAGAATATAGAATATATTTATTAATAAATATATTCTATATTTTGAATTGGTTAGTCAATTAAAAGATTCCCCATAAGAATGATACCTCTTAGAAGTAGATACTAGTTCTTATGTCAATTGCAAAATATCTAGTTGTTTTCAATTCTAAAAATTCATTAAAAAAGGGGGCGCTCGTTGGACTAAATAAAGGGACGGAAGAAGGCGAATCAGTATGTTAATAGGAATGAAGAATAAATTGTAGGAGTTAAATCGGAATATATATAAAATATAAAAAAGCAATAGCAGCAACGAAAGTCCACGGAAAAAACAATATGTATTTTTCTTTTTCTATTTTTTTAAAAGATTAAACAAAAGGATTGGCAAATAAAAGCGCTAATGCTACAACCAGCCCATAAATAGTTAAAGCTTCCATAAAAGCCAGACTAAGTAATAAAGTACCCCTTATTTTGTCCTCTGCTTCTGGTTGTCGCGCAATCCCTTCTACAGCTTGCCCTGCAGCTGTACCTTGACCAACTCCAGGTCCAATAGAAGCAAGCCCGACGGCCAACCCAGCAGCGATAACAGAAGCAGCAGAAATCAGTGGATCCATGATAAGTTTCTCCTATTCCAAATAAAATAAAGAAATAGTTAATAATATAATCAACCAAGAAATTATGACTTAATTATTTCATTCTTCGTTTATCTAGTCGAAGTTTAATTCATGAATAATTTTTATTGAATTATCCAAATAACTTCGATATTCATTTTTTTTTTGTTTCGACCCATGCAGTTTTTTGTGAATACATACAATTTTTGTTCTTATCTTAAATTTTGAACCATTCTTTTAATTCTTCGTTCTTTCTTTTTCTTTATTTCCATTTTTGAGTTATTCAATTCACAATTACAAGAGATGGAATGGAAGGGCTCTTTTTTTCGAATCCCCACCTAAATTTAGAGTAGGACAAATTTAGATAGATAGTCATATATAACTAATATAACTAATGAATATCTACTATGACATATACATGTGTTTGTTCGATACCGTAAACCAATTAGTTATACCTTAGATTCAATAGGATTCGAGAATCATTCTTGGAAATCCCTAAAAAACTAAGAGTTGTCTTATAACGATTAGATTATATATACACTTAGTTCGACCCCCTCATCCTATTTTTTGTCCTTTCTTTTATTCATTATTATCCCATATGGATCGAATTAATCTAAATCAATTCGAAAGACCAAATTATTAGTATGGAAATATTCGAATTTAAGCGATCTAAATGTGATTTTATATATCTATTTGATTTAGGAAAATAAAATAAACTTTGGTCAATTATTAAATGTGAATGAATGAAACAGAAATGTTTTGTAGTTCGATATAACATCTTTTTTTTGAATCACATGTCGTAAACAACGTAGATATCATCCGAAATTATAGTTCCCAATCTAATATTTCTACTAATATTTCTAATATTAATTAAATATAATATACTAATCAATTTTGATATCTAAATAAGAATTTTAAATATAATATACTAATCAATTTTGATATCTAATAAGAATTTTAGATAATTAATATACTATTATTAATTATTAATTAATAAACTAATAAAAAGGTTGAATATGTTTATAGTTCTAATTGAATGAACAAAATAAAATAATATTCATTGGAGTAAAATACAAATTGGTCAAAAAAAGACTATTTTTCGAAAAAATAGGAAAGAGATCTATCTAAACGATCTTTTTCCTATTTTTTTTTATTACCATTCCCCGGGAATGGTTTTTATTTATACTTACTTAGTACATTTTTGGGGGTGGGTTAGATAATCCCTTTGATTGTTATTAAAAATTTTGAAAATTTCTTTCGATTTTTTTTATTTATGTTTATTTTATTAAGTACATTATCGTGAGCCACACATACTTTGTCCTTTGTCACAGGCTAAACTAAAAAAAAGACTATTTTGATAACTAATCAATGATGCCCTTCCATGGATTCACCTATATAAGCGGCAGCTAAGGTAGCAAAAATAAGAGCTTGAATACCACTTGTAAATAATCCCAGAAACATAACAGGTATAGGAACTACTAAAGGTACTAACGAAACAAGAACAACAACTACTAATTCATCAGCTAATATATTTCCGAAAAGTCGAAAACTAAGTGATAAGGGTTTTGTGAAATCTTCTAAGATGTTAATTGGTAAAAGGATTGGGGTTGGTTCGATGTATTTACCAAAATAAGCCAATCCTTTTTTTGAAATACCCGCATAGAAATAGGCTACTGACGTAAGTAAAGCTAATGCAACAGTAGTATTTATATCATTTGTGGGTGCAGCTAATTCTCCATGAGGTAACTTTATAATTTTCCAAGGCAAAAGAGCCCCTGACCAATTCGAAACAAAAATAAATAGAAACAAAGTTCCAATAAACGGAACCCACGGACCATATTCTTCTCCAATCTGAGTTTTGCTCACGTCTCGGATGAATTCAAGGACATATTCAAAGAAATTCTGACCGGACGTTGGAATAGTTTGCGGATTTCTAACAACTAGAATGGTTGAAATTAATAAGATAGCAATTACAACCCAAGAGGTAATAAGTACTTGAGCATGCACTTGAAAATCCCCTATTTGCCAATAGAAATGTTGACCTACTTCGACAGCAGATATATCATAGAATCTGTTTAATGTGTTGATGTAACATAATAGAACATTCATATTGCCCTGCCCTCTAAAAAAAAATATATATAACTTCAAAGGGAATTATTTTGATTCAAGCATTTCCTTATTTGACTTTCATTTCCTTTTCTATTTTGAATACCTACTAATCAAAAAATATTTATTTTTGCACAATTTTGCAATGCTATAATAACCGATTGCATAAATATATGACCGCCCAACCAAATCTAAAAATTTATTTATCTTATTATTAATCAAAAATTTCGTATATAGCTAGAACGACCCTCACAAATTGCAAAAACTAATTTGTTAAGAATTAATCGGATTGAAGCTATAGCATCATCATTAGCTGGAATCGGCAGATCTGCTAGATCTGGGTCACTATTTGTATCGATTAAACAAATCGTTGGAATTCCCAAAGTGATACATTCTCGAAGAGCCGTATATTCTTCTTGCTGATCAACGATTATTACAATATCGGGTAACCCCGTCATATATTTTATGCCACCCAGATATGTTTCCAAATGAGATAATTGTCTCTTGAACATAGCGGCATCTCTTTTTGGAAGAGAGTTCAGTTTCCCTGTCTTTTGCTCCATTCTCAAGTCCCTGAACTTACGAAGTCTCGTTTCTGTAGTATACCAATTCGTTAACATACCTCCGAGCCATTTTTTATTAACATAATGACATCGAGCTCTTATTGCAGCCCGTGTTACTGAATCGGCTGCTTTTTTTTTTGTACCAACAATTAAGAATTGTTTTCCTCTGCTTGCTGCATCAAAAACCAAATCACAAGCTTCTGATAAAAAACGAGCAGTTCGAGTAAGATTTGTAATATGAATACCTTTACGCTTTCCCGATATAAAAGGTGCCATTCGAGGATTCCATTTCCGAGTATCATGGCCAAAATGAACTCCAGCTTCCATCATCTCTTCAAAAGTTATGTTCCAATATCTTTTTGTCATTTATCCCCACACGTTTTTTTTTAAGTGAAAAAAACGAGACCAGGTATCCTGTGAAATAGCAATAAATAATTGTTCCGATGGAACCTTCTCTTTTATAGACGATTGGCCATTAATATAAAATCAGGTCATTCATTTTTTTCTATTTATTATACTTTATTACCAAATCAAATGACTGCATTTAAAGGGATGAATTGAATGCTTCCTAAAAGCGCATTCAATCCTATATTTCTAATGTATCACAGAAATTTATTTGAAATAAAAAGATTCAAATAATTTTCTGTGATGGAACAAAAGATTTCGAATTTCTACTTCAAATAATTTTTTTTTTTTCAAGGTAATTTTGTTATATTGCCTTGACCGTGAACGGTGCATTATTCTTTTGAATCCGGTACCAACGGGTATCATTCCCCCTAAAACAACATTCTCTTTAAGACCTTTCAACCAATCAATACGACCCCGAAGAGCGGCTTTTGCTAAAACTCTAGCAGTTTCTTGAAAACTCGCTTCGGATATGAAACTTTGAGTATTCAGAGATGTTTTTGTTATTCCCAATAAGAAAGCTCGGTAACAAATTGCTTCTTCCAAGGCACGGCCAGTTCGTTCTGCTCGCAATAATCCTATTAATTCACCAGGTAAAAATACATTAGACATTCCATCTTCTGAAACCAAGACTTTGGATGTTATTTGACGCACAATAATTTCGATATGTCTATTATGGATGTGTACTCCCTGGGATCTATAAACCTTTTGGATTTTATTAACCAAAGAAATACGACTTTGCGCTATAGTTAGCTCAGCACCAATCAAAAATCCCCAAGGAATGCCGAGAATTCTTGTTATACACTCATTCCAAGCATCAATTCTTTTTTCTAGATTCATCGATATTGAATCAATCGAACGTATTTCTAATATCTGTTCCACTTTTGGAAGACCTTGTGTTATATCACTGGATCTCGATTTTTCATATATGAATGTAACTAAAATATCTCCTTGATAAAGGATTTCTCCATAATGGCCATGAATGGTTGCTCCTGGAGTCGCCAAATATGGGTTAGCTGATCTTATTATTACAGAATCCATTTGAACAGTTATAACTTGACCCGATTTTAGTTTTAGATGTGGTCCATTTTTCATTTTAGCTATACATATATTTTCACAAATAAATTGTCCAAGACTAATTATTGTAAACGTTTTTTCACAATAATAATGATGGAGAAAATACCAATTCAAATGGAATGGATTCAAAACGATATTACTGTCTAGATCGGGTTTAAAAATTTTATCATTTTCGTCCATTAAATAATATTTAATTACTTGAAAAATTTCCGTTATTTTGTCAAGTTGGAAATTTTTCATTATTGATATTTGATTATGAGTTATTAAACGGTAAAGTGAATAAAAATTTCCAACTTGACGGGCTATTCCTAAGGGGCCTAATGAATTATTAATTGGAATTTTAGGATTTTTTTTTATCCCATTGTGATATTTAAGATTGTTGAATGGTCTTATTTGAAAACAATTAGATGATGACAAAATTATCCAAGATCGGCATTCCTTATTTCTATTCAAGAACATACGAATAGTTCCGTGATTTTGGCTAAGTGATTTTTGAATTTTTGCCTTGGAATGAATCGAAAAAAATGGATTGATATTGATCCGATCCGATTCATTATCCGCGATCAATCCTAAACCAGATGGGTCATTTCTTTTTCTGATATATGAAGTATTCGATTTTACTAAGTCAATTCTTAGAAAATACTCAATCAAACCATTTGTACTTACTTCAACAAAGGAAGAGGGGGCCTCCTCAATAGAAGGACTTTTTTTGCCTTGATCCCAATTCAAGACTAAACAAGTCCGAACTAATTGAATTCTTGTGTCGGAAATTCCCCGAATGGATTTTCCATTTCCATAAAGAATATAATTGACAACTTTGAGTTCCAGATTATCCCTTTCCTGGAATAGATCTTGGGGGAAAAGTTTTACAAAATCCATACTGTCCGGTATTTCATATAAAATTACAGGTCGAACCAAAACAAAAGACTTTTTCTTGGTAGTTGCGATCCATTGGACATAGATCCAATTGTTAATTTTTTTTGATTCCTTCCATTTTTTTTTTACCGTTCCGGGTGGTATCAAGATAGAATTGTGTCGGGATATCTTATCCCTCTCTCCGGGAAAATGTATATTTCCAGAAAATATTTTTAATTCTATTTTTTTTTTTTTCTTTTCTAATCGGACCAATCCGCCTACTCGACTTCTTATAGTGAAAGTGATTGGTGTTCCTATTCCAACGAGACTATTATTCCGTACCATTATGGAAGAAGATTCGGGTAAAATATGCACTTCTTCGGGAATAAAAAAAAATCGATCTACTTTGTATTTTGACTTTAATTCTTTGATTCCTCGATACTCAATGAAATCTTCTTTTTGAAAAACGGAATGAATTCCTATAGTTCTATATTTAGTAATTCCTGAATTCTGTCTTCTGTATTGAGGATCATCGAAATACGCAAAAATACTATTTCTATGAAAAATACCGTTGATAGGTATTTCAATGGAAACACCAGAAGGACAAATTAGTTCGTTCTTTCGTTCTTGAATCGATTGGAATGGAATAAGAAATCTATTTCTTCGTCTTTTGGCCCATAAATAAAAAGTCTTGTGAAAAATAGTAGGATACATTAAATCAGAATGATCCGTACATATCATTTGATTAAATATTGAATAATTGCTAATACCCTTTTCTTTTGTACCAAAAGTATTCAAACTTAATAATTTTCCTTTTACTTCATCATTACTTACTAAAAGATTCGAAATATTTATTTTTCCAGTAGAAAGAGAATCAATGTTAATTTGATCTTGATCCTTGCGAAGTAAAAAATCGATTGTATCAGACCTGCACGACTTTCCTGATAATATCCATAAATGACTTGTTTTTGGTAAGATATGTACATTACTATACAAAAATTCGGATGCATGGTACACATCGGTACTCCAATGCATCTCCCCTTCTGAGTCAGAATAAATATGTTTTCGAACCCTTTCTTTCAAATTAAAAGTATATGTTCCCGCGCGGATCTCAGCAATCACTTGTTCTGATTTTACATATTGATCATTTTGAACTAATAGAAAACTTTTTGGTGGAATAATCACATTATGTATAATATTGTCACTTTCAATAGTTACATACAAGTCTATATTACATATAAAAGCAGGATATCCATGACGTGTACGTGCAGGGTGAACTAAATCTTCATTAAATTTTAATTTTCCATTCGAGGGGGCTCGCACATATTCCGCAGTACCCCCTGTGAATACTCCACCAGTATGAAAAGTTCTTAATGTTAGTTGAGTTCCCGGTTCGCCAATAGATTGACCAGCAATAATACCTACAGCTTCTCCCAATTCTACCAGGTCCCCATGAATAGGACTCCGCCCATAACACAATCGGCAGATCCAAGACGTATTCCTACAGGTAAAAGGGGTTCGAATAAATATTGGTTGTGTTTGAAAAGTTATCAATCGATTGATAAGTCCAATTCCAATATCTTGATTTCTAACGACAATGCACCGTGAACCGATATATATATCGTCTGCTACTACACGACCTATTAATGTTTGTATCAAAATTCTTTCTGGTATCATTCCATTTCGGGTATTTACAGAAATCCCGCGAATCGTACCGCAATCTGTTCGACGTACAACAATGTGTTGAACCACTTCAACAAGTCGACGTGTAAGATATCCAGCATCTGATGTTCGTACAGCAGTATCCACAACCCCTTTACGGGCTCCGTAGCAAGAAATTATATATTCTGTTAAAGACAGTCCTTCCCGTAAATTGCTTTGAATAGGTAAATCAATCATTTGTCCTTGTGGATCTGACATTAATCCTCTCATTCCGACTAATTGGTGCACTTGAGATGCATTTCCTCTAGCTCCTGAAAAAGACATTATATGGACTGGATTAAAGGGGTCAGTCATCCGAAAATTAGGATTCATTTCTTGTCGCAAATATTCGCTTGTAGCATACCATATTTCAATGGATTGGCGTAATTTTTCTACTGCATGTACATTCCCATAATGATTCTGTTTTTCCAAAATAGAACTTTGTTGTTCAGCATCTTGGACTAGCCATCGTTTAGAAGGTATTGTTAAAAGATCATCAATTCCTAATGAAATAGATGTAGCAGTAGCTTGACGGAACCCTAGAGTCTTTACTTGATCCAGGATGTGTGATGTATATGCCATTCCGAAATGGTCTATTAATCTGCTAATAAGTCGTTTAATGGCAGTTCCACCTATCACGTTATTGTGAAAGACTAGATTGGCCCGTTCTGACATAAGTACCTCCATATTCCACTCAGTGGGATTCGGTTCGATAATGAATCAATATTCCACTCAGTGGGATTCGGTTCGACAATGAATTTGAGTGAATGATTGGAAAACTTCCTTTTCTTTATGTTTATTCACGTAGAAAATTGAAAAGATGCTAGTTGACCTGAATTTACGCCAGTATCATAACACAAATTTACCTAGCTTGGATATCAACACTAACCATCTATATGATTAGATACCATATGAATAGGCTCGAGAAAAACCTTGTATAGCTTCTTCAATTTCTCGATAAAAAGAAATATGACCAACAGTGGTTCTAATGTATATACAACGAATTTCTTTTTTTATACTTCTTATTACTAAATAATGCCCATAAATTTCATAATAGGTACCAAAAGATTCATAGTGAACTTCGATAGGAACTTCTCTTGAAGACATAATGCATTGATCGATTCGCCACCGGAGCCAAAAAGGACTATCGAAATTTATTCTTTTCTGTCGATAAGCTCCAATTGCATCATAGGAATTGCAAAAAAAGGGTTCTTTTTTTTTCATATACTTAGAGTTATTATTGCTAATTTTTTCATTTTTAGAATTTCTGCAATTAAACGGATTATACCTGTTTGCACAAATACCTCGACGATTTCCGCTAGTTAATATGTAAAGTCCTATAAGCATATCTTGAGTTGGTACGGAAATGGGATCCCCAATAGCCGGAGACAATAGGTTTGTATGAGAAAACATAAGTAAACGAGCTTCTGCTTGAGCCTCCAAAGATAAAGGCACATGAACAGCCATTTGATCCCCATCAAAGTCTGCATTGAATCCCTTACACACTAATGGATGTAAACAAATAGCACGTCCTTCTACTAAAATAGGTTGAAATGCCTGGATGCCCAATCTATGCAAAGTAGGCGCTCTATTCAGCAATACTGGATGCCCCCGCATAACTTCTTGAAGTATTTCCCATACAATCGGTTCTTTTTCCCGTATTTTACTCTTAGCAACTCCTATGTTCGAAGCAAAATGTTTTCCAATTAAACCACGAATTAGAAATGTCTGAAATAGCACTATTGCTATTTCGCGGGGCAATCCACATCGATGTAATGAAAGTGATGGACCTACGACAATAACAGAACGCCCCGAATAATCAACTCGTTTTCCAAGCAGAGTCTCTCGAAATCTTCCCTCTTTGCCCTCAATTATATCTGAAAACGATTTGT